AATTGTTAAAGCTTCCATAAAAGCTAGACTAAGCAATAAAGTACCTCGTATTTTACCCTCTGCTTCTGGTTGTCTCGCAATACCCTCTACAGCTTGGCCTGCAGCAGTACCTTGACCAACTCCGGGTCCAATAGAAGCAAGTCCTACAGCCAATCCAGCAGCAATAACGGAAGCGGCAGAAATCAGTGGATTCATGGTAAGTTCCTCGCACAAAAAAAAAAAAAAAATGGTTAATGATACAATCAACCAATGAATTATTACTTAATTTTATCATTAAGTTTGATCATTAAGATCTATTGGGTCGGAGTAACTAAAAACTAATGATAATATTACTGAATCGTCAGAACTACTTCGATATCTCGTTTTTTGTTTCTACCCATGATGAAGTTTTTGTAAATCCATATACATACGGCTCTAGTTATTGCATTTCTTTCTTTCCAACCATTCTTTCATTCCATCCTTCGTTCTTTACTCTTCTATATCCTTGAGTTCATCTGTTTTTTCATCCAATCCACAATCACAAATGAAACAGAAGAAAGGACTTGACTTATCTTGTAATCCATCTAATCTAAATGCAGTAAACTGCAATCAAATCAATATATGCAATCATCAATATATGCAATCATCAATATATGCAATGGATATCAATATGATCGATATCAACGATATCAATATATCAATATAACGATATCAATATGTATATCAATACATATATATATATTTTTTTTATTTATTTTGCTATATATATTGCTATCTATATATATTGCTATATATATTACATATATATAGCATATAGTTAGATATATATATAGTTAGTTAGTATATAGGTAAGGCATAAGGACTTCTATTTATATATAGATAGGACTATATAACTAGTGAATATCTAATATTACATATACATATTACATATACATTTCTTTCTTCCATAACGTAAACTGGCCACATTTTATATTGAATCGGATTATAGAATCATTCCTCGAAACCCACACAAAAAGCGGCTAGACTTATAGACATTACATACATCTAGTGTGACCTCCCCAACCCATCCCTTTTTTTTTTTACAATTCCGTAATATCGTTCATCTTCTCTCCTACGACTCTAGGTCATATATTCATACGTATTTATATCTATTATGTTCTCCAACCAAGCAGATTATCTTGAACCATGCATGAATTGGGATAAGCTAAAAAAAAAAGACTATTTCGAAAACTAGTCAATGATGACCCTCCATGGATTCACCTATATAAGCCGCGGCTAACGTTGCAAAAATAAGAGCTTGAATACCACTTGTAAATAATCCAAGAAACATGACAGGTATAGGAACTACTGAAGGGACTAAAGAAACAAGAACAACAACTACTAATTCATCAGCCAATATATTCCCGAAAAGTCGAAAACTAAGAGATAGGGGTTTTGTGAAATCTTCTAGGATGTTAATTGGTAAAAGTATTGGAGTTGGTTTGATGTATTTCTCGAAATAACCCAACCCTTTTTTGGTAAGACCTGCATAAAAATATGCCACTGACGTGGGTAAAGCTAAAGCAACAGTAGTATTTATATCATTCGTGGGCGCAGCTAACTCCCCATGAGGTAACTGTATGATTTTCCAAGGTAAAAGGGCACCTGACCAATTAGAAACAAAAATAAATAGGAACATAGTTCCAATAAAAGGAACCCAAGGTCCATATTCTTCTCCAATCTGGGTTTTGCTCAAGTCTCGAATAAATTCAAGGACATATTCAAAGAAATTCTGACCGTCGGTCGGAATGGTTTGTGGATTCCGAACAGCTATGATGGCTGAACCTAACAAGATAGCAATTACGACCCAAGAAGTGATAAGTACTTGGGCATGGATTTGTAAACCTCCTATTTGCCAATAGAAATGTTGGCCTACTTCTACACCCGATATATCGTATAACCCCTTGAGTGTTTTAATGTAACATGGTATAACATTCATATTGTCCTCTGATAGAAATTGAACTTCAAAAAAGGAATTAGTTTGATTCAACCATTTCTTTCTCAACTCACCAACTTGAATCATTAATCATATATTTAGGATACCAAGAAATCACATAACATCATAATATATATCAATATCCCCAGTTCTTTTTTTTTTCTATTTTTAAAAATTCAAAAAAAAGTAACCGATCCAATAAATCTATGGAGTTGCCCAATAATTAACATTAACTAATTTTATTATTCTTAATCTTAATCATAATCAACGATTTCTTATATAGCTAGAACGACCTTCACAAATTGCGGATACTAATTTGTTAAGAATCAATCGAATTGAAGCTATAGCGTCATCGTTGGCTGGAATCGAAATATCTGCAAGATCTGGGTCACAATTTGTATCGATTAAACAAATCGTTGGAATCCCCAAAATGGCACATTCTCGAAGAGCCGTATATTCTTCTTGCTGATCAACGATGATCACAATATCAGGCAATCCCGTCATATATTTGATCCCACCGAGATATGTTTGCAAGGTAGATAATTTTCTCTTCAACATTGCTGCATCTCTTTTGGGGAGACGGTTGAGTTTCCCCATCTTTTCTTCTGCTCTTAAGTCCCTGAACTTATAAAGTCTCGTTTCCGTAGTGGACCAATTCGTTAACATACCACCGAGCCATTTTTGATTAATAAAATGAGACCGAGCCCTTATTGCAGCTGATGCTACTGAATCCGATGCTTTATTTTTGGTACCGACGATTAAGAAGTTTTTTCCCCTACTTGCTGCATCAAAAACTAAATCACAGGCTTCTGATAAAAAACGAGCAGTTCTAGCGAGATTTGTAATATGAATACCTTTACGCTTTGCAGAAATGTAAGGGGCCATTCTAGGATTCCATTTCTTAGTACCATGACCAAAATGAACTCCTGCTTCCATCATCTCTTCCAAATTGATGTTCCAATATCTTCTTGTCATTTTTTCCCACACTTCCTTTTTGTTTTTTCTTTTTCGTATTATTAACAAAGAGACGAGGTACCTTGAAATAAATAATTGTTCCGATGGAACCTTCTACCGGGGATTGACCATTGATACACGGCACAAACCATAATTTTTTTTAATTACTTATTTTATTTATTACCAAATCAATAATCAGACCAGTATAGTTAAAAGATAGTTAAAGTGAAAATGAACCCGCTCTTAGGAATCATTAAATCGCATAAATGATTGTTCTGATGTCTCATGTAAATTTGTCTCATGGAAATTGTTTGTCGCGTAAGAACAAAATAATTCTCTATGGTGTAACAAAATATCTCTCATTTCCAACTCGAATAGATTTTTTCTTTTGATTTCCAAATAAATGTTTTTGTCTTGCCTTGAACGGTGCACAAATTTTTGGAATCCGGTACCAACAGGTATAATCCCCCCCAGAACAACGTTCTCTTTCAGGCCTTTCAACCAATCAATACGACCTCGTAGAGCAGCTTTTGCTAAAACTCGAGCGGTTTCTTGAAAACTTGCTTCGGATATGAAACTTTGAGTATTCAGAGACGCTCTTGTTATTCCCAATGAGATTGCCCGATAACAGATTGATTCGTCCAAAGCGCGCCCTGCTCGTTCCGCTCGCAACAATCCGATTAATTCTCCAGGCGAAAAAACATTAGACATTCCATCTTCTGAAACCAACACTTTTGATGTTACTTGACGTACAATAATCTCTATATGTCTATTATGGATCTGTACCCCCTGGGATCGATAAACCTTTTGGATCTTATTAACCAAAGAGATACGACTTTGGGCTATGGTTAGCTCAGCTCCAATCAAAAACCCCCAGGGGATCCCAAGAATTCTTGGTATACGCTCGTTCCAACCTTCAACTCTCCTTTCGAGGTTCATCGATATTGAATCAATCGAACGCACTTCTAAGATTTGTTCTACTTTTGGAAGACCTTGCGTTATGTCACCAGATCTCGATTTTTCATATATAAATGTAACTAATGTATCTCCTTCGTAAAGGATTTTCCCATAATGACCATGAACAGTTGCTCCAGGAGTAGCCAAATAAGACTTAGCCGATCTTATAACTAAAAAGTCGACATTAACAATTAAAATTTGACCAGATTTTTTTACGTGTGGTTCGTATTTAAATAGACATACATTTTCACAAATAAATTGTCCAAGGCTAATTTTGATCGATGTCTCTTCACAATAATCATGATGGAGAAAGCACCAATTCAAATGGAATGGGTTCAAAACGATGTTACTGCATAGATCGGGATTATAAATCCTCCTATTTTCATCTATTAAACAGTATTTAAGTACTTGAAGTACTTGGAAAATCTGTTTCAAATTGTCAAGTAGCAAATATTTCTTTAACACGATCTGATTATGAGTTATTAAATGGTAAGATGAATAAAAATTCGATATTTTAGGTACAATAGCGCCTAAGGGACCTAAATAATCCCTAATTGGAATTAGGGGATCCGATTCTTTTGTCACATTGTTATATTTCGAACTATTGAATGGACCAATTCGAGAACAATTGGATGATGACAAAATTAGCAAAGATTGGCATTCCTTATTTCGATTCAACAACATACCAATAGTTCCTTGATGTTGGCTAAGTGATTGAATCTTCGCCTTGGAATAAAAAGGATTGATATTGGTGCAATCTAATCCATTATCGGGAATCAATCCGGAACTTGCCCTATCATACCTTTTTCCGGTATACGAAATAGTGGACTTGACTAACTCAATTCTTATGAAATCGCGAATTAGATCATTTGCCCTTACCTCAACAAAGGAAGCATGAACCTCTTCTATAGAACCATTTTGTTCTTGGTCCCAATTCAATACTAAGCAAGTCCGAACTAATTGAATACTTGTGTGATAAATTCCTCGAATTGACTTGCCATTTCCATAAAGGATATAATTGACAACTCTAAATTGGACATTATCCTTTTCCTGCAAGATATCACGAGGGAAAAGTGTTGCTAAATTTATCCCATCGGATATTTCATATGTGACTACGGGTCGAACCAAAACAAAA